CCAATCAGCCCCTCTCACGGTGGAAGAACAGATAGTTACTATTTATACTGGAGCAAATGGATATCTTGATCCGTTAGAAATTGGACAGGTAAAGAAATTTCTCGTTCAGTTACGTACCTACTTAAAAACAAATAAACCTCAGTTACAAGAAATTATATCTTCTACAAAAACATTTACCGAGCAAGCGGAAGCCCTTTTGAAGGAAGCTATTCCGGAACAGATAGAACTGTTTCTACTTCAGGAACAAAAATAGAGAAATGGATCTCTCTTAGTACAAGACGAATCGTTGAGAAATGTCTCCAATTCGAATCTTTCAAAATATGTTTCTTGACATAGCAATCTACAAAAATAGATGGAAATAAATTGCGTCCAATAGGATTTGAACCTATACCAAAGGTTTAGAAGACCTCTGTCCTATCCATTAGACAATGGACGCTTTTCATTCTGATCTCTTTCACATTCTGACTATCCTATATCCTTAGGATATAAAGAATAGGATTGTGTGTGAAAGAAAGATTTTAGGGACCTATCAAAATCGATGATGCACGTGTCATAATAATTAATATGAAGCGGGTAGCGGGAATCGAACCCGCATCGTTAGCTTGGAAGGCTAGGGGTTATAGTAGACGTCGATTCATCATTTTGAACGTCTCTAATTCAAAACCGAACATGAAACTTTGGTTTCATTCGGCTCCTTTATGGGATTCCAAAACCTAAGACGTAAACAAAACTACAAAAAAAAGAAAAAATGGACGATGTATGGGAAAAGGGAGTCATATCAAATCCGAATTTAAATAAAAAATTTTCCCCATAACACCTATGTCAGCCTTTTCGTCTGAATGCATCCAAAGCGACTTGCTTTCTAGATGATCCCTCTAGAAAGAGGGGAATTATCACAAATCTTTCTAGTTACTTCGTTCCCTATTTCTACTTGCGAGAATCCTGAAGAAAAGAATTTTTTTCCACCGAGCTGAAACAATACGTCGACGGTTCTAGTAAACCAAAGTCATCGTTTACTAGCTATTTGACTTCAATCTTCCCCTTAAAAAGGAGAATGGAAGATCTAGTTACGATTAGAAATAGACTTTTGTATCTTCATCCATGGATCCTTTACTTATACCCATTCGGTTGGAAGGGTTGATCCAACTAAAAAAAAAAAATTATGCTTCGCAATTCTATAATCCGAAATCGGATTTTTTGAAATCCATTTTTTTTTATTCAATTTAGAATTCACTTTTGGATACAAATCACGAGAATGTATATTCTTCCTCAAATGTGGCATTGAGAGGTAAGGGATTAAACTCCTTTAAGAAATAAAGTTTTTGATCAGAATAGGAATTAAACCGAAAGATCCCTTATCTATTTCACTTGTTAATAGAACGAATCGCGCTTTTACCACTAAACTATACCCGCTACAATATGATTATTGTATATGAAAGGACTATTTGTCGAACAAGGGAGTGAGGCGTAATCAAGATAGGATCAGAATCATTAAAATCGGAGTGCTAACCTGTTTGTTGTGCTCTGATAGGGAGGCTTGATAAAATAGGAGAAGAAGGTTCATTTAAATAACAAGTTATATTATATCTTTTATCGGGGAGTCATTACCGAGAGTCCCGGCCCAAAAGAAAGAGCCGTTGAAGCCTGAACATAAAAACAAGTTGAGTTGTACAAGAATTCAGAGCTCTATTTTTCTTTTTTGAAGCTACTCCCTTTCCTATTCATTCAACTGTACAATCTTATGAATTGGGGTTGATTGGATTGAGTTAAAAATGATATTGTTTTGTTTGTGGATTCAAGTATTCAAACATGTCCTTTGAAGAAATATATTTTTTCTATTATAATAGAAAAATATATTTTTTTTTATTCCAGTGAGTCAATCAATAAAAGGAAAAACAAAGAATAATAAGAAACAACACCCTTATCATAGGAATGATAATAGGCTTGTAGCTGCCTCAATAACAAGTATTTTCGCTTTCAAATCAAATAAACCATTTGATTTATGATTCATTGGAACAAAACAAGGAACGGCCTGGCTAGGTACTGGCCAGGCCGCGGGAATAAAAGAAAGAACTTTTCGTTTCGGACAAAATCAAAAAGGTACTCTTTCTATTGGAGATATTTGTTTCGAATCATTATCTAAATGAAATTGATGATTGATAAAATTCGTCTATATCTTTATATATCTTATAGAATAATAGAATAAAGATAAGGAAATACTTTTATCAATCTTTACTTTACTTCACGTGTCGCATATGAATTATCCTTTTTAAATTGGGAGAGATGGCTGAGTGGACTAAAGCGGCGGATTGCTAATCCGTTGTACGAGTTATTCGTACCGGGGGTTCGAATCCCCCTCTCTCCGTTCCTTCTGATCACTTGATATTTCGCTTTCGAATTCGAAAAAATCTCGAACCCTTTTTCTCATAGTTAAATGTATGGAATGGAGAAAGAAAATCCTAGAAAATTAAGAAATCAAGCAAGGAAAAACCTCTGATTTTTTTATTCATCACGTCCAGGATTACGTCCTGGATCATTAGATAGGAATCCGAAGATGAAAAGAGAAACAAAGAATATCACTACTGTGTAAACGAAGAGTTTGAGAGTAAGCATTACAAAATCTCCAAGATCATTTTTGGGGGAAATAGGGGAATAAATTCTCCTTGTACCACATATTCCGTCTTGACACCAAGAAATGGAGCGGTTTCTAGAAAACAAAGGAATTTGCAGGAATGATTTTTTAATAAGATTCTGATTCTTTCGTTAACAAAATTATCTCTCATACCTACAATTAGGTATTGTAGGGACCATCCATAGGGTCTTTGACCCCCACAAGGTCAGAATGAAAGAAATGAGGTGATTCCGATTCATCGCGGCTATCAAAAAGAATTTCCATGTTTGAGTCGAGGGTTCATTATCTGATCTTATCAATTCTTAAGAATTGAATTTTTTTATCGAATAAGTTATGAATGTTTCTAAGACAGTATTAAAGATCTCATCGAAAACTTACAGCAGCTTGCCAAACAAGGGCTAAGAGAAAAAAGAACACAGGTATGACTGGCATAACATCTACGATTGGATTGAAAAAAGCATAAGCTTCGGGCAATTTGGCGAAGAAAAAGCTACTCGAATGAAGGGTAGAATTAAGACAGATCAAACTAAAGATATTAAGCATAACAAGCATTTTGTTCTTGGAGATAATTTCATTATTGTTGGGTTATTGATATAAGGGGAAAATGAAAAAAGAAGGGAAGGTAGGCCGCAAAATCTTTCTTTTTCTTTGAATTCCCTCAATCAAAAATCCTTCAACTCTCAAATGAGAATAAAAGGAATCATACCTTACATACAATATCTTAATTGAATTATATATAATGATCAATGAATTCATTTTGATTCTACATCTACATGTGTAGAATCCTAGCAACAACCTATTTCATAGATATTGGGGCTAGAATTGACGAACAACCAATACCAATATTAGTCTTTATCGGTGTCGAATAAAAATAGAAATGGGGCGTGGCCAAGCGGTAAGGCAACGGGTTTTGGTCCCGTTACTCGGAGGTTCGAATCCTTCCGTCCCAGACCAATTCTATCAGAACAAAGATTGTTCTTTTTAAGAATCTTCTGTTTAATAGTATGGACCGCTTAAATATATACCATATACCGATTGAGCCAATGACTATTCATGATTCCATATTGAATCAATCCCATACCGGTCAAAAATTAGAAGGAAGGATGTTATGGTAAAACTTCGTTTGAAACGATGTGGTAGAAAGCAACGTGCGACTTGAAGGACATTATCGGCCGTGGATTTCTTGCACCCACCATTTTATATATCAATGAAGATGCTTCCGACTCGACATAGTTTGTTCTATTCCACTAGGACCCAATTTTGGGGTTGTACTAAAATAAATATTATAGTACATGATGGAGCTCGAGCATAAAGAATTGATTCATTTAGCAGAGGGAAGGATCTAGGGTTAATGCCAATCAATAAGTTGGAACAACTTCGTAAGTATATCTTCGGTATAGAAATTGAAAGGATCAAGTTCGAACAAGTAAAAAAAAGTCAAATGAATTTGTCGTAATTGGTAAAACTATTTCGATCTAAAGCGTATCACAAAGGGATCGATCGTTTCTATAGAACGAAATAACAAAAGGTATGTTGCTGCCGTTTTGAGGGAATTAAAGATCACCGAAGTAATGTCTAAACCCAACGATTCAAAGCAAAGATAAAATAAAGGATACCGGAACAAGGAAACAGCATTTTCAATTGTGTCTCAACAACTAGATCAGAATGGGGAAGAAAACGATCGATTCTGGGCGAGACGAACAAAAGAGGTTAGAGACGACTCAATAAATGTCTAAGGATTTCCCTTTGAACTCCTTTAGAATTACCCAACTTGAGTTATGAGTACGAATGAAATTTCTTTTTTTTTTTTTCAGGAAGGAAGAACAAAAAAAAACGACTCAAATCACAGTCTAATTGATGATTTTGTGGACCCATTTGCCACTATAATATATAAATTCGAATCATTCTTTTTCGAGCCGTACGAGGAGAAAATCTCTTATACGTTTCTAGGGGGGGTGTTCGTTTATGTCTATCCCAATGAGTCATCTATCGAATCGTTGCAATTGATGTTCGCTCCCGAAGGGAGGGAAGAGATCTTCGTAAAGTGGGTTTTTATGATCCGATAAAGAACCAAACTTATTCAAATGTTCCCGCTATTCTATATTTCCTTGAAAAGGGCGCTCAACCTACAGGAACTGTTCATGATATTTCAAGGAGAGCGGAGGTATTTAAGGAACTTCGAATTAATCAAATGAAATGAAATTAATGAAATAAAAAAAGGGGACCATATCTCGTTTTGTCTAATTGTTTCTCTACCATTCCTTTTTTTTTGTTCTATTCGTTTGAGACAGATATCAAAATGATTGAGTGAATAGATGAAATAACTGGGAAATTATGGGATTACCATCAATCGGATGGTTTTCGTTGGCGGTGGAATTCCACCAACAAACAAGGGGTCCATTTTGCTTATTGTACCTCTAGTGAATAAACCTGAGATTTTTTCTTACCTTAATTCCTTATTTATTCCCCCATTCATACTTCATTTCTTATCTATGTATATGTAGTGCCACTCCAACACAAGTCCTTATTTTATTTATTGTTATTGAATTTGTTTTCTCAACATTCAATTCATATTGACAATGGTGTATCGAACAAATATAATTCGATCGTGGATAAATAGATCTATTTATCCACATTTCATAAGTTTGTTTATTTCACTCAAATGCTGGGTTCGTCAAATTCTCTGTGACACAAGAAGTATCTTAGTTAATATAACTAAAAAAAAAATAGAGTATGGGGGTCTATCCAATTTTACATCTATTTAGATTTTCTCTATATTTCATTTATCCCCAAATCTTTTGTATTTGAATCCGAGCTCTGATCATTTTTATGTTTACAATTGATCATCAAATCTTTCTTTTTGATTTGTTGCTAGTTCAATGTTTTGACGGGGTCGGGCAATCAAATCTCTTTATTTATTTTTTCATTTTTTTATTTCGATCGTATCTACACACCATATTTATATGGGTTGCTAACTCAATGGTAGAGTACTCGGCTTTTAAGTGCGGCTATGATCTTTTACACATTTTGATGAAGCAACGAATTCGTCTATACCGTTGGTATAGTTTGTAAGACCACGACTGATCCTGAAAGGGAATGAATGGAAAAAACAGCATGTCGTCTCAATGGAGAACTTTTAGAATACTTTATCCTTAACGGATTGGTACAAAATCTATCTTGTTTTGATTCTTTTCTTGGAAAGGGATCAAATCGATTCAAGTTCGATCAAGTGAATAAATGGATAGAGCCAAAAGGCTCTAATTGTAGGGAAACCAAAAGCGACGAGCTTCTGTTTGTTCTTAATTTGAACAATTACCCAATCTAATTAGACGTTAAAAACATATTAGTGCCCGATGTGGGAAAGGGTTCTCTTGTGAGTGGACCATCAATTCCTTTTTTTTTCATGAATCCTAAATATTCTCTATTATGTATTATGCATTGGAGACGAATGTGTAGAAGAAACGGTATACTGATAAAAATCAATTATTCCAAAGTCAAAAGAGTGATCGGGTTGCAAAAATAAAGTATTTCTAGCCATCTCTTGTAATTATAACGAATACAAACAAATTGAATGGAAATAGGATGCGTTGATTGTCCTTCCTGACTCCGGGGTGTCTATTCTTTTCTTACTATATACCCTGTTCTGACCGTATCGCACTATGTATTATTTGATAACTTAAGGAATCCCCCATTTTGTTCAAGTGTAATTTCAAATGGAGGAATTACAAGGATATTTCAAAGTAGATGGATTTCGGCAACAATCCTTCCTATATCCGTTTCTATTTCAGGAATATATCTACGCACTTGCTCATGATCGTGCTTTAAATGGATCGAGTCTTTATGAATCCATGGAAAATTTAGGTCATGACAATAAATCCAGTTCACTAATTGTGAAACGTTTAATTACTCGAATGCACCAACAGAATCATTTGATTATTTCGGTTAATGATTCTAACCAAAATAGATTCGTTAGGCACAACAATCATTTTCATTCTCAAATGATATCGGAGGGTTTTGCAGCCATTGCGGAAATTCAATTCTCGCTGCGATTGTTATCTTCCCTAAAAGAAAAACGAATAGTCAAATCTCACAATTTACGTTTACGGTCTATTCATTCAATATTTCCCTTTTTCGAGGACAAATTCTCACGTTTAAATCATGTGTCAGATATACTAATACCCCACCCCATCCATCTGGAAATCTTGGTTCAAATCCTTCACTCTTGGATACAAGATACTCCTTCGTTGCATTTATTGCGATTCTCTCTCTACGAGTATTGGAATTCAAATAGTCTTATTACTCCCCCAAAACCCATTTCTTTTTTTTCAAAGGAGAATCAAAGATTCTTCTTGTTCCTATATAATTCTCATGTATATGAATGTGAATCTATATTCATTTTTCTCTGTAAACAATCTTTTCATTTACGACCAACATCCTTTGGATCCTTTCTTGAGCGAACACATTTCTATGCAAAAATAGAACATCTTGTAGTAGTGTTTTGTAACGATTTTCGGAAAAATAGATGGTTGTTCAAAGACCCTTTCATGCATTATGCCAGATATCGAGGAAAATGGATTTTGGCTTCAAGGGGGACTCATCTTCTGATGAAGAAATGGAAATATCACCTTATCAACCTCTGGCAATGTCATTTTGACTTGTGGTCTCAATCGGACGGGATCCATATAAAGCAATTATACAATCATTCTTTCTATTTTATGGGCTATCTCTCAAGCGTACGACTAAACTCTTTGGTGGTAAGGAGTCAAATGTTAGGGAATTCTTTTCGAATGGATACTGCTATTAAGAAATTCGAGACTCTAGTCCCAATTATTCCTCTGATTGGATCATTGGCTAAAGAAAAATTTTGT